GAGTTAAAGAATGGAATTGGATTCAGTTGGATCGTATCAGTGAAATCGAGTACTAACTCCCATTTCTTATTGGATTAAGGGCTCAACTTTCTTTCGGACATTTTTTTGTTTTTTAGGTTTGCAAAATGAAAGAAGACTCTCTTTTGATTATTTTTTCTTATGAGAATTGATCCTACTACTTCTGGTCCTGGGGTTTCCACACTTGAAGAAAAAAACCAGGGGCGTATCGTTCAAATCATTGGTCCGGTACTGGATGTAGCCTTTCCGCCGGGAAAGATGCCTAATATTTACAACGCTTTAGTAGTTAAAGGTCAAGATACTCTTGGCAAAGAAATTAATGTGACTTGTGAGGTACAGCAATTATTAGGAAATAATCGAGTGAGAGCTGTAGCTATGAGTGCAACAGATGGTCTGATGAGAGGGATGGAAGTGATTAACACAGGAGCTCCTCTAAGTGTTCCAGTTGGTGGAGCGACTCTCGGACGAATTTTCAACGTTCTTGGAGAACCTGTTGATAATTTAGGTCCTGTAGATACACGCACAACATCTCCTATTCATAGATCTGCGCCTGCCTTTATACAGTTAGATACAAAATTATCGATTTTTGAGACAGGGATTAAAGTAGTGGATCTTTTAGCTCCTTATCGCCGTGGAGGAAAAATCGGACTTTTCGGAGGGGCTGGAGTAGGTAAAACAGTACTCATCATGGAATTGATCAACAACATTGCCAAAGCTCATGGAGGCGTATCCGTATTTGGCGGAGTAGGTGAACGTACTCGTGAAGGAAATGACCTTTACATGGAAATGAAAGAATCGGGAGTCATTAATGAACAAAATATTGCAGAATCAAAAGTAGCCCTAGTCTATGGTCAGATGAATGAACCGCCGGGAGCTCGTATGAGAGTTGGTTTAACTGCCCTAACCATGGCGGAATATTTCCGGGATGTTAATGAACAAGACGTACTTCTATTTATCGACAATATTTTTCGTTTCGTCCAAGCAGGGTCCGAAGTATCTGCTTTATTAGGGAGAATGCCTTCTGCTGTAGGTTATCAACCGACTCTTAGTACAGAAATGGGTTCTTTGCAAGAAAGAATTACTTCTACCAAAGAGGGATCCATAACTTCCATTCAAGCAGTTTATGTCCCTGCGGACGATTTGACTGACCCCGCCCCTGCCACAACATTTGCACATTTAGATGCCACTACTGTATTATCCAGAGGACTGGCTGCCAAAGGGATCTATCCAGCAGTAGATCCTTTAGATTCAACGTCAACCATGCTTCAACCTCGGATCGTTGGCGAGGAACATTATGAAACTGCGCAAAGGGTTAAGCAAACTTCACAGCGTTACAAAGAACTTCAGGACATTATAGCTATTCTTGGGTTGGACGAATTATCCGAAGAGGATCGTTTAACTGTAGCAAGAGCACGAAAAATTGAGCGTTTCCTATCACAACCCTTCTTCGTAGCAGAAGTATTTACGGGTTCCCCGGGAAAATATGTTGGTCTAAGAGAAACAATTAGGGGATTTCAACTGATCCTTTCCGGAGAATTAGATAGTCTTCCTGAGCAGGCCTTTTATTTGGTAGGTAACATCGATGAAGCTACCGCGAAGGCTCTGAACCTAGACGAGGAGAGCAAATCGAAGAAATGACCTTAAATCTATGTGTACTAACTCCTAATCGAATTATTTGGAATTCGGAAGTGAAAGAAATCATTTTATCTACTAATAGTGGTCAGATTGGTGTATTACCAAATCACGCCCCCATTGCCACGGCTGTAGATATAGGCATTTTGAGAATAGGTCTGAAGGGACAATGGTTTACAATAGCCTTGATGGGTGGTTTCGCTAGAATAGTCAATAATGAAATAACCGTTTTAGTAAACGATGCGGAAAGGGGTAGTGACATTAATCCAAAAGAAGCTCAGCAAACTCTTGAAATAGCGGAAGCTAACTTGAGTAGAGCTGAAGGGAAAAGACAAACAATTGAGGCGAATTTAGCTCTCAGACGAGCTAGAACGCGAGTAGAGGCTATTAATGCAATCTCGTAATTAGTTGTTGGCGTGGCCAAATAATAAAAAGAGGTTGTGTTTATATACTCTTTTTTTGATTCTGCCGACTCAATCAAGGATAATCGGATTCTGATGCAAGGAAAAAATCAATCAATTCAATAGAATAGGAGTAGCAGGGAATGGAAAAGGTACAAAATAAATAACAAAGAATAAAGAAGGCGGGTAGAAATACTTATTAGATACCATTGACTGCGGTATCTAATAAGTTCTACCTACTATTGGATTTGAACCAATGACTCCTGCCGTATGAAAGCAATACTCTAACCACTGGGTTAAGTAGGTTATTTATCATCACAAAGAGAAACAAAAGAAACCCCTCACATTGATGGATTATAGATAGAATTTGACTTCTAAGCAATATTCTCACAGGAAACATATGAGAGATCAATCATGTCTTGTCAAGATGAATAGTACTATTCATCTTGACAAGACATGAAATACAAAGTAAAATATTTCTCACAAATAAAAGGGCTATAGCTCAGTTAGGTAGAGCACCTCGTTTACACGCGCGCCAATGTTTTTCAAAGGAGTCCATCATGCAATCAACAGAATTTCTCTTATTGAGAAATTGATGTCTTACTCCATGGATTCGAGAGAACAAGAGCCTGACAAATATTTGATTGGTCCAATTATAATTATGTAGGGTGCCCATTTGGGCACTAAAATCGAACCCATCATAGATTTGATAATTGATAAGGTCAATATTCAGACCACTCAATGCTAGGTAGAATGAGTAGAAGGACCTCAAAAAAATCTCTTTTCGTCCTATGAACTTTAAGGTGTATAAAGTTTCATATTTGACGCTTTGAGCAGAGCGATAGAGACTACATTTCACTTAGGTTGATCTAGGCCATAGGCAGACCTACGTCAAGCCAACTCTTCTTTGAAACACTTTGGTATTGCTCATGAGCAGAAATACAAATACTGAATCATAGCACGTGGAGCCATCTTGTTATCTTTTTATCAAGAAAAATATGGCGGACTAGCTGATCTTTATATCAGTTGATGAAAGAGCCCAATGCAAAAAAAAAAATGCATGTTGGGTCTTTGAAACAGGTCAAATCATTTCGATAATAAAACGTTTGATCTGTTTTACCGAGAATGTCTACGGTTCGAGTCCGTATAGCCCTAATTTGGTAATGAATTGAAAATAAAAAAAAAAAATGGCATTTCTTTTTCTTTCTATCTTACTAATTCTTTAGTGTATTTTGTATTTATAGTATTCTAGTATACTTTTCACTTTTATCATTATTATATTGTTTGTAGCTGGCCGGGTGCTTGTTCCATCGGAATAGAATCATTCCAGCACACTCGCTCTTTGGGGATCGTTCGAAGCATAAAACTAATAAAAATGTAAAAATGAAGTTCAATGGACCCAACCGGTGTTTTGAAATTTCGGATAAACAAACCTATTCTTCATATTCATTAATCTTCATGGTGCTATTACATAATATGATGATTTTGACCTCTGACCACAATCAAGAGGCCCTTTTCTCTTTTTTTATACCCAAAAGAAGGGGATTTTTGATTTTTGAAGGAAAAATCATGACATGAGCCCGGGTTGGGTAAAAAAAACTACAACGAGACCCAAGACAAATGGAATCAAATAGTAAATCATATGGGTCTTAGGCTGGCTGTTATACAATCTATATTTGTATCCCAATTTTCTACTCCAAACCAATTGCCCATCATTCCAAATTCCAATTCTACCGATGCTTACTTTCTACAATAATATTAGGGTTGGAATTTGGCCGAATTAGCAATCCCCTGACCCGTCGCTTTTATTGTGCGGAAAAGCAGTCCCAAGAATTTATTGTCTTGTCTCAAAGATAATGAATTAATTGTCTTTTAATCCATTAGTGTTTGCCCCCTTTCGATTTCCGTGAGTTGGTTTTATCATTTAGCATTTTGTCTGCCGAATCGTCCGCTAACTCGCGATTCCATTAAACATATCCTTTTTTTTATAGATCAGAATCACATCATTTATCATTTGACTGACTCTATCGCCGTGCTGCGCCCCAGTGTATAGGTTTGCTTCAAAACAACTTTTTTACTGATATGAAACCTAATTTCGAGTACTAAAGACCCATATTTGGAATGAGTCTTTGAAGACTTCAAACTCTCATTTCATAACTCGACTTTTTGGGGGCGCAAGCCGGGCGACGAGATAGTATAGGTTCAAAGCAAAGCCTATAATTGGAATTTTCCGATAGAGAATCCACGAGTTGTTATATCTTATATCTAAGGCCCTTTTTCAAATCTATTTAATCTTAAACAGGGAGAGATAATAGAATCGATCAATGCATTCTGTAAAAGCAATAATTTGCTATTATGGATCGTAATGAAAAAAATAATACCAATAGCATATGAGTCTTTTCATATTTTTCATATTATTCATTATTATTCTCTTAGCTAATAATATATTCATCTTACTAATACACATGAATTTCATAAGATTTCACCTTTATTTATTTATTTAATTGCTATAGAATTGTAAACTCAATGTGAAGTAATGTCTTTAGAGATACCCCGAGGTGCTGTGAAAGCAAGGCAAGAAAGTCTTATTTGTATAAGAACAGGATATGTCTATACCATATCAAAATAGAATTGAAGTAAGTGTAAGATTGAATTTTCTATTTCTATTGGATGAATCTTGAAAGGCGTTATGACCACAGCAAACAAACTATACAATTTGATCAAAATAAATTATTATTTCAACTCAATTTTCAATTTATGGGGCAATTAATTCATAATGAGAATTCGAATCAACTAACTCCGGTATATTTTCCACATCCATAATTCATAGGAGTGCATTTATGTTTCTGCTTCACGAATATGATATTTTCTGGGCATTTCTAATAATATCAAGCCTTATCCCTATTTTGGGATTTTTCATTTCCGGAATTTTGGCCCCAATTAGTGAAG